GTATTACCAAACCACGCCCCTATTGCCACGGCTGTAGATATAGGTCTTTTGAGAATACGCCTCAACGACCAATGGTTAACGGTGGCTCTGATGGGTGGTTTCGCTAGAATAGGTAATAATGAGATCACCATTTTAGGAAATGATGCGGAGATGAGTACTGACATTGATCCGCAAGAAGCTCAGCAAGCTCTTGAAATAGCTGAAGCTAACTTGAGTAGAGCTGAGGGTAAGAGACAAGCAATTGAAGCGAATCTAGCTCTCAGACGAGCTAGGACACGAGTAGAGGCTGTAAATGCTATTTCCTCCTAGTCAAGTCAATACATCAAAATAATCAAAAGAAGTTCTTTAGAACTGTATTATTATACACCACATTTTTATTCTGCCAATTGAACACAATCAAGTCTAATCTGATATAACGAAAAAAAAAAGAAAATGGGTAGAAAAACTTATTAGATATCACTCAATTGGCTTCGGTATCTAATAAGTTCTACCTACTATTGGATTTGAACCAATGACTCCCGCCGTATGAAAGCAATACTCTAACCACTGAGTTAAGTAGGTTATTTATCACCAAAAAAAGGACCCATCACTTATAGGATTATAAGTGGAATATTATTTCTAAGCAATACCAATCTGTTAACAGTAGACGGATCAGAGAGCTATCATGTGGGATTATGGAATATCCATCTTGACAAGAAATTATCCATATGTTAATATATCTATGACAAGGGCTATAGCTCAGTTAGGTAGAGCACCTCGTTTACACGTGCGCCAATGCTTTTCAAGGGAGCCCATTATGCAATGCAAGAAACATAATTGATCTTAATTGACAAATCGATGTCTTACTCCATAGATTCGAGGGAACAAGAGAACAATAGCCTGACAAATATTGGGTTCGGTCCGATTCAGGTGCGAATTCAGGTGCCAAATCAAATAGAACCCGCCATTGATTTGATAGTTGATAAGGTAAATACCCAGTCCATTCAATGCTAGGCATAATGAGTATAAGGGCCTCAAAATAACCTTTTTTCGTCCTATGAACTTTAAGGTGTATGAAGTCTCATATTCGACTCTTGCAGCGTAGCGATAGAGACTCCATCTAACTTAGTTTGATCTAGGCCGAAGGCAGACCTAAGTCAAGGTAACCCTTCTTTGAAACACTTTGGTATTGCTCCTAGATCAGAATACAAATGATGAATCAGAGCACATGGAGCCATCTCATTATTTTCCTGTAAAGAAAAATATGGTGGACTAACTGATCTTTACATCAGTTTATGAAAGAGCCCAATGCAACAAAATGCATGTTGGGTCTTTGAAACAGTTCGAATCATTTCGATAATAATCAGTTTGATCTGTTTTACCGAGAAGGTCTACGGTTCGAGTCCGTATAGCCCTAATACATTCTATTTTAGTTTAGTATAGTTTTCATTTCCTCATTAGTACTTGTTTATAGACTGGCCGGTTGGTTGGTCCAAAAGTATTACCACATGTTCATGTAAATACATAGGGACAGGAAAATAAAAACAATAAATAAAAAAAAATAATTCATTCCAATAGATCTAATCAGTATTTGTAAAATCTCGGATAAAATACTCATCTTCCTTCATTAATCTTCGTGGATGGATTACATATGACTTTTTTCCTCTTTTCCTGTCCATGATTAAAGAGTTAGTGATACATTTTTGCGTTGGTATATCGAATCCGGTCAATTTATGAAGTGAGAATCATGACATGATTCTGTCTAAAAACTTCAACAGTCACATAGATCTAGGACCTATTCTTTTCTTGTATTTGTTTTGTGGAGTCGCCTGACTAATCGCTTTTTGGCAGAACAACAACCCCAATTGATTGATTCAGAGATAATGCAGAGATAATGAATTGGTCCTAAATGTATCAATTTCCTTCTTCTATATTCTATGAGTTGAGTTGGTTTTGGGATTTGGTCTGTCAAATCATTCGATAATGTCTAATTCTTTCTATTAGAAGTATCTTTCTTATGTAGATTAGATAATTTACGATTCCGTCTATTATACCACTCTGTGGTATGTTTCATTGTGTAATGTAGGTTTGCTGTAAAACAAACCTTTTTCTTGTAGTGAAATCCAACCCATCGGGTGGTCTTACTATTACTAATACTAAGTGTTATTGCCGTAACAAAACAAACAAGTATTTTGGTTCATTCCAAATCGCGATCTTTCTTTAGTACTCGAGATTGGTCTGAAATGGAATGACTCTTTTTTTTTTCATTCTAACTCTAATGAAATAACTCGATTCTTTTTATTTTATTTCTGAGAGGGTCAGTCGGTATAGTACAAGAAAAAAGTTTCGAATTTTTTTGTATAGAAAGATATGAGTTGTTATGTGTAAACTCGCAACTCAACGGATTGAATCAAATCAATTAAGGAAAATAGAAATCAAATCCAGGATAAGGAAAGGAGAAAAAATATAATCGTTCGGTGCTTTAGATTATGTTTATGTAATGTATTCGTATCAAATCAAT